CCTACATCCATTATGTGGCATAGGGGTTACGTCACGTACGAAACTTAATAGTATACCACTTCTACGAATGGCTCGTAATGCTGCATCTCTTCCGAGACCAGGGCCTTTTATCATGACTTCTGCTCGTTGCAGACCCTGATCCACTGCCGTACGAATAGCATTTCCTGCTGCGGTTTGAGCAGCAAATGGTGTCCCTCTTCTTGTGCCTCTGAATCCACAAGTACCAGCGGAGGACCAAGAAACCACCCGACCTATTACATCTGTAACAGTCACAATGGTATTGTTGAAACTCGCTTGAACATGAATAACTCCCTTTTGTATTCTACGTCCATTCTTACGTGAACCAATTCTTGGTATAGCTTTTGTCATATTTTATCATCTCATAAATATGAGTCAGAGATATACGGATATATCCATTTCATGTCAAAACAGATCCTTTATTTGTACATCGGACCGTTTAGAAAGTCCCTTGTTAGAAAGATTACCCCTGTCTCTGTTTATGTTTCGGATTGGAACAAATTACTATAATTCGTCCCCGCCTACGGATCAGTCGACATTTTTCACAAATTTTACGAATGGAAGCCCTTATTTTCATATTTGTTATTCCTTAATTCCAAATATACTCCTTGGAAGAAAATAAGTCTCTTGAAATTTTGAACCTCGAATTGTATTCCCATGAAAGGAATGTTTAAATTCAAATAAAAAGCCACCTAATCATTCGACTCTTTGTTGCGAAGTCTATAAATTATACGTCCCCTAGTTGAATCATAACGACTTACTTCGATTTTGACTCTATCTCCTGGTAGTATCCGGATAAAACTCCGTCGGATCCTCCCCGAAACATAACCTAGAATCAGATCTTCATTGTCTAAACGAACTCGGAACATACCATTGGGAAGTGATTCAGTAATTAAACCTTCGTGAATCAATTTTTGTTCTTTCATTCCAGGTAACCCCCTTGAAGTATCAACTAATGGAGGAGGAGTAATAGTAGACAATTCGTCTTTCCTCTCTTTTTCCCAAATAGCAAGTTACGGATCAAATTCGGATACCAGAAGGATCACCAGATATAATACAAAATTTCTCCCCCAATTCTTTCTAGTCGAGCTTCTCGATCTGTCATTATACCTCGAGAAGTAGAAAGAATTACGACCCCCATTCCACCTAAAATCCTAGGAATTCGTTGATGGTTGGAATAGATTCGTAGACCGGGACGACTGATACGCTTTAAAATATTTCTATATGTTCCTTTCCTATTCCTTCTATGTCGCAGGGTTGAAACCAAGAAATATTTGTTGTTTTCCCTATGTTTCCTAACATTTTCAATAAACCCTTCTTGTAGAAGTATTTTAACAATGTTTTCGGCGATATTAGTAGATGCTATTCGAACCGTTCCTTTTTTATCCATGTTAGCATTTCTTATAGAAGTTATTATATCGGCAATAGTGTCCCTACCCATGACGAACTAAAATTATGGGTGCCTTCCAGTTTTGATATAATCAACATGTTCCTTTTTTTTTTTTCATTTTTTCTTATTTATTTATGAATTATTAAAGGTATATGCGTGAGACACAATCTACTAACGTGATCTATTTCAGAGACCTGACTATACTCTATCACGGTCTCATCTACTAGTATTTATAAGACTTCAGGAGCTAATGAGACTATTTTAGTGAAATTCAACTGTCTCAATTCCCGCGCGATCGCTCCAAAAACTCGAGTTCCTTTTGGATTTCCTTCTTGATCGATGACAACTGCTGCATTGTCATCATATCGTATTATCATACCGTTGTCGCGTTTGAGTTCTTTACATGTACGTACAATTACAGCTCTGATCACTTCTGATCTTTCGAGAGGCATATTGGGCACTGCTTCTTTGATTACAGCAACAATAACGTCACCAATATGAGCATATCGTTGATTACTAGCTCCTATGATTCGAATACACATCAATTCTCGAGCCCCGCTGTTGTCCGCTACATTCAAATGGGTCTGAGGTTGAATCATATCATTTTTTTTTTTGAATCTGCTTTTTCAATGCAAAAGGCAAAGGAAAAAGAGAGAAATATTGTCTGCCCAGAAATCCAAAAATCTGCGATTGTATTTTTCATCACAAATACCCTTCACATACCTATCACGCGATAATGAATTGAGTTCGTATAGGCATTTTGCACGCAGCTATTGAAATAGCTGCTCTGGCTACAGTTTCTGATACTCCGCCCATTTCATAAAGTATTCGACCGGGTTTAACGACAGATACCCAATATTCGGGAGATCCTTTCCCCGAACCCATACGTGTTTCGGTAGGTCTTACTGTAACGGGTTTGTCGGGAAATATACGTACCCATATTTTTCCACCACGGCGTGCATATCGTGTCATTGCTCGTCGTCCTGCTTCTATTTGTCTAGATGTGATCCAAGCGGGTTCAAGTGCCTGAAGAGCGTATCTGCCGAAACAAATATGATTGCCTCGATAAGATATTCCTTTCATTCTTCCTCTATGTTGTTTACGGAATCTGGTTCTTTTGGGGTTATAGTTGATGGTTGTTTCTCAATCCCGTCTCTACTGCAGAACCGGACATGAGAGTTTCTTCTCATCCAGCTCCTCGCGAATGAAACGATTCAATAAGATTACGTATATGTATTTATTGAATGAATAATACACTGAATCATGGAATTTATTGATATTTAATCTGTCACACGGGAAGCCGTATAGTATATAGTATATACGGCTAGACGGATATTTCTATTTTATTTATATGGGATAATGCCTTTCTTTTGAAAATGAACCCTTGACCTTTACCGAATCTGTCAAAATACTGCAATCCAATAATGGTTTCGCGGGCGAATATTGACTCTTTCCATATTTGCTTCATTCGTAGGGTGAACCCATGACCTATCAGAAGAAATTAATTGGTTCCTGGTTGATTCCGCCATCCCACCCAATGAATCATTAGGATTCGTTTTCAATAGAATCTTCCGCAGTCACAGGTTTCGTCGTTCCCATAGCTTTTCCATTAATGGCTAGGCCTGAACTATGCAATGGAGCTCCTAATTAAATTCGTTACCGAGCCAATCTCCTCAGTCTCTATTGACTCGGGGCTCTTTATTATTTGTATTTTTCTTATGAACCGTATTCATCTAATTATGGACGAATCAGTATTGATGCTTTATCACACTGCCTTTTATGATATGATGTGATTGATAGACCATACATATTGGAATCATATATCATGGAGATTCTCCTTCTCTCTTTCTCTCGCCCTTCCAGTTACCCACATCCCTCTATTTTTCTTTCCAACCTATAAATGGATTTTTCCTTTATGGAAAAAAAAGATTTCAGTTGCTACAACTATATGATCGATACATCATACGGCGACTGCTTCCTTGGATCTCGATAATACAAAGCAATGAGTTGGTTACTAGTTCTTATAGTTATTAGTTAGGGGCTGGTCTGTTTTTTGAATCCCAACTTTAAATAAAAAACCAACGAGTCACACACTAAGCATAGCAGTTCCACCAAAAGGTCAATCGAATTTTTATTCAACCTTATAGAATTAGAATTGCTCATTTTTCATTTTTTTTTTATTGAAGTGAAAAGGAATAGTTTGTAGTTTTTGTTCTATCACTGAATAGAATGGCAAGCAAAGGAAGGGTCCATTATTGCTCGTCTACAAATATCCAAATTTTGATGCCCAATGCCCCATAGGCAGTTCGAACTGTATAGGAACAATGATCAATTTTAGCTCGAATGGTTTGGAGGGGAACCCTACCTTCTCTGATCCATTCGACACGTGCAATTTCTTTTCCGTCGATACGCCCTGCAATTTCCACTTGAATTCCTTTTGTGTCTGCTTGTTCAGTTAATTCAATAGCTTTTTTCATTGCCTTTCGAAACGAAACCCTATTCTTTAATTGTAGAGCTATATATTCTGCAAGAATATTAGGTTGTCCATAAGGTTTTGCAACTCTTGTAATAGCAATGTTAAGTCTCCGATTCGCAGAATGAAGCCCCTTTTGTACATTGATCTGCAATTCTTCGATTCCTCGTGTTTGGCCTTCTATTAACAAATTTGGGAATCCAATATAGATTATGACCTGGATCAAGTCCATTTTTTTTTGAATCTCTATATGTGCAATTCCAATTCCTTCGAAACTTGAAGATACTCTTATATTTTTTTGTACATATATCTTGATACAATCCCGTATTTTTTCATCTTCCTGGAGACCTATGTAATAACTTTTTGGTTGTGCGAACCAAAGGGAACGATGACTTTGGTTTTCGCCAAGGCGGAAACCGAGTGGATTTATTTTTTGACCCATCTTTTTTTTTCTCTCTCTCTCTCCTTCTCTATATATCTTTCTATTATAGGATCTCTCCATACATTTTTTGTTTCTAAAAAGATATCCTGATCTGTTTTCTTTTTAGAGCTATCCTTCAATACAATAATTATATGACAGGCGGGTCTTTCTATCGGATAACTACGTCCTCTAGCCCTGGGTTTTAACTTTTTCACGATAGTACCCCCATTGACTTCGGCTTTACTAATGACTGAATCAGCTTCGTTGAAACTTTTATTGTGACTAGCATTTGCTGCTGCAGAATAAACCAGTTTAAAAATGGGATAAAATGCTCGATAAGGCATAAGTTCCAGTAACATAAGTGTTTTCTCATAGGAATGCCCACGAATCTGATCAATGACTCTTCGTGCTTTGTGAGCAGACATACATATACGTTGAGCTAAAGCTTGTACTTGTGTACTCGAGCTCCTCTTCATCTTCTGCTTTTTCAAGGTCTTCTTCCACTTTCTCCACTTTGACATAAGATAAGGTTCGCCTCCCGCCAATGAACGATGAGCACCTATTTCACTTTATTTTATTAACGGAGAGATCTAGTATCGTTTCTCGCGTGTCCCTGGAAAGTAAGAGTAGGTGCAAATTCTCCTAATTTTTGACCCACCATACGATCCGTTATATAAATAGGTAAATGCGCCTTTCCATTATGAATGGCAATTGTATTGCCGATCATTGTGGGTATAATGGTAGATGCCCGGGACCAAGTTACTATTATCTCTTTTTCCTCTCTCATGTTAAGCTTCTTTATTTTTTCCAATAAATGATTAGCTACAAAAGGATTTTTTTTTAGTGAACGTGTCACGGCCTATTATTCCCCCCCCCCTTTTTTTTTTGAAAAGACGAGTAAAAAACAATATTTATTTGATTTTGAATATTCCTATTTACGGCGACGAATAATAAAACTATTACTATATTTATTCCTTTTCCTACTTCTTCTTCCAAGCGCAGGATAACCCCAAGGGGTTGTGGGTTTTTTTCTACCAATCGGGGCCCTCCCTTCACCACCCCCGTGGGGATGGTCTACAGGGTTCATAACTACCCCTCTTACTACAGGACGCCTACCTAGCCAACACTTAGATCCGGCTCTACCCAAACTTTTCTGGTTCGCCCCAACATTACCCACTTGTCCGACTGTTGCTGAGCAGTTTTTGGATATCAAACGGACCTCCCCAGATGGAAATCTTAATGTGACCGATTTACCCTCTTTTGCAATCAGTTTCGCTACAGCACCTGCTGCTCTAGTTAATTGTCCACCCTTTCCAAGTGTGATTTCTATGTTATGTACGGCCGTGCCTAAGGGCATATAGGTTGAAGTAGATTTTTCTTTTTGATCAATAAAAACCCCTTCCCAAACCGTACAAGCTTCTTCCAAAGCATACGGCTTTCCGGATGTATATATATATATTATATGATGATATCTAGACAGATGGATTTTATATGAATCGTGTGATGAAGTACCACATGAGTGGATATATAGGAATACAAATCTGCCAAATCACTCATGTTATGATCTTATACATCCTAGGTCTCTCCGTTTCGTCATCTGGCTTATGTTCTTCATGTAGCATTCAGACCGAATGACTCTATGAAATTACGTCGCTACTTCCACATATTACGGGTAACGTAGGAGACATCTCTATTTTTCCCCGGGGGAATTTTTAGAATTACCACCACTTAGCTTTCAATTCACCTCTGACCATCAAATGAAATGTGAATAACCCATCCTCTTCTCTTTGAAACAAGGGTCGCTTCCGCTTCTGTCCGTGCTTCAAACAATTTTGTCTTCTCCATATTACCATATCTGGAGTGTCAATAATTTTATATGAGGAACTACTGAACTCAATCACTTGCTGCCGTTACTCTTCAGTTTTCTGTTGAGGTCTATCCCGTAGAGGTACTCAAATTGGATCAGTGATCAATTTCTAGGTTTCGTCGTAAACCTAATTGGTTACTTCCAATTACGTAAATCCATAGTTCAAACCGCACTCAAAGGTAGGGCATTTCCCATTGATATAGGAACTTCTGTACCGGAAACAATGGTATCTCCAATTATAGCCCCTCTGGGATGTAAAATATATCTTTTCTCACCATCTCCATAGTGTATGAGACAAATGTATGCATTTCGATTAGGGTCATATTCTATGGTTACGATCCTAGCAGATATGTCTTTTTCATTCCGTCGAAAATCGATTTTACGGTATAGACGCTTATGGCCTCCTCCTCTATGCCCTGCGGTAATGATTCCCCTGGAATTACGACCTTTACCACAGCGATGCTGTCCATAGATCAAATTATTTCGCGGATTGGATTTCACTTGACTGTCTACGGATCCTTTGCGTATGCTCGGGGTAGAAGTTTTGTATAAATGTATCGCCGTGTTATTTAGTATTTTTTTCTTTTTTTTTTTACTTAAATTCTTTTCTCTTCTCTATAAGAGGTAAAATAGAATAACCCGGTTGAAGCGTAATGATCATACGTCTGTAATGCATTGTATGCCCCATAATGGGTCCCATTCTTCTACCCTTTCCCGGGTAGTTGATGACTATTTATAGCTATTACTTTGACGCCAAAGTAGAGTTCGACCCAATGCTTTATTTCTGTCCTAGTTGATCCTGATTCGACATTAGAAGTATATTGATTGTTCCCCAATAACCGAATACTTTTTTCTGTAAAGACTGCATATTTGATTCCATCCATAAATCTACTTTCTTCCCCACGAGTTCCAGTATCGATAAGAATTCTAGTTCTTACTCTTCATATGTTATGGTTGGTATGAATATACCATACCAATTCGTTATGTATGGATGATGAGATTCCATTGATACGGAGCCAGTGGAACTAGCCTTATTGAATGTCCCCGTTGGCCTGCATCCAGCAGGAATTGAACCTACGAATTCGCCAATTATGAGTTGGGCGCTTTAACCATTCAGCCATGGATGCTTCACTGGGGTCATTGTACATCGCAAGTGACCCAAATTCAATTCACTTAGATTCTTTTGGATTCTTTAGGAGGAATCAATGAAATGAGAGGACATCAATTCAAATCCTGGATCTTCGAATTGAGAGAAATCAAGAATTCTCACGATTTCTTGGATTCATGGATCCAACCCGATTCGGTGAAATCTTTCACTTCCTTTTTTTTCCACCAAGAGCGCTTTATGAAACTTTTTGATTCCCGAACTTTGAGTGTCCTAATTTCACGTGATTCACAGGGTTCAATTCGTCGACATTGCACGATCAAAGGTGTAGTACTGCTTGTACTTGTAGTAGCGGTCCTTATATACAATCGAAATAGGGTCGAAAGAAAAAATATCTATTTGATGGGGCTTCTTCCTAAACCTCTGCGTTCCATTGGACCCCCCAATTATACATTGAAAGAATCCTTTTGGTCTTCCAATCTCAATAGGTTGATTGTTTCGCTCCTGTATCTTCCAAAAGGGAAAAAGATCTATGGGAGTTGTTTCATGGATCCGAAAGAAAGTACTTGGGTTCTTCCAATAACTAAAAAGTGTATCATGTCTGAATCTAACTGGGGTTCGCGGCGATGGAGGAATGCGATCGTAAAAAAGAGGAATTCCAGCTGTAAGATATCAAATGAAATTGCAGCTGGAATTGAGATCTCATTCAAAGAGAAAGATATAAAATATCTGGAGTTTTTTTTTGTATCCTATACGAATGATCCGATCCGCAAGGACCATGATTGGAAATTCTTTGACCGCCTTTCTCCGAGTAAGAAGCGAAACATAATCAACTTGAATTCGGGACAACTATTCGAAATTTTAGTGAAACATTTTATTTGTTATCTCATGTCTGCTTTTCGTGAAAAAAGACCAATTGATGAGGGGGGGTTCTTCAAACAACAAGGAGCTGAGGCGACTATTCAATCAAACGAGATTGAACATGTTTCCCATCTCCTCTCGAGAAACAAGGGGGGTATTTTTTTGCAAAATTGCGCTCAATTTCATATGTGGCAATTCCGCCAAGATCTCTTCGTTATTGGGGGGAAGAATCGGCACAAATCGGATTTTTTGAGGAACGTCTCGAGAGAGAATTTGATTTGGTTAGACAATGCGTGGTTGGTAAACAGGAATCGGGTTTTTAGCAAGGTACGGAATGTATCGTCAAATATTCAATATGATTCCATAAGATCCATTTTCTTTCAAGTAACGGATTCTAGCCGATCGAAAGGATTTTCTGATCAATCCATAGATCCTTTCAATTCCATTAGTAATGAGGGTTCGGAATATCACACATTGATCAATCAAACGGAGATTCAGCAACTAAAAGAAAGATCAATTCTTTTAGATACTTCCTTTCTTCAAACGGAACGAACAGAGATAAAATCAGATCGATTCTCAAAATACCTTTCCGGATATTCCTCAATGGCTCGGCTATTCCCGGAACGTGAGAAGCAGATGAATAATCATCTGCTTCCAGAAGAAATAGAAGAATTTCTTGGGAATCCTACAAGATCAATTCGTTCTTTTTTCTCTGATAGATGGTCAGAACTTCATCTGGGTTTGAATCCTACCGAGAGGTCGACTATAGATCAGAAATTGTTGAAGAAACAACAAGGTGTTTCTTTTGTCCCTTCGAGGCGATCGGAAAATAAAGAAATAGTTGATATATTCAAGATAATTACGTATTTACAAAATACCTCCTCAGTTCATTCGATTGCAGCAGATCCGGGATGGGATATGGTTCCGAAGGATGAACCGGATATGGACAGTTCCAATAAGATTTCATTCTTGAACGAAAATGCATTTTTTGATTTATTTCATCTATTCCATGATCGGAACAAAAGGAGATACAGGTTGCACCACGAGTTTGAATTAGAAGAGACATTTCAAGAAATGGCAGATCTATTCACTCTATCAATAACCGAGCCGGGTTTAGCCTATCATAATAAGGAATTTGGCTTGTCTATTGATTCCTACGGAAAATTATTGAATGAGGTATTCAACTCCGGGGATGAATCGAAAAAGAAATCTTTATTGGTTCTACCTTCTATTTTTTATGAAGAGAATGAATCTTTTTATCGAAAGATAAAAAAAAAATCGGTCCGGATCTCCTGCGGGAATGATTTGGAAGATCCAAAACCAAAAATAGCGGTATTTGCTCACAACAACATAATGGAGGCGATCCATCAATATAGATTGATCCGAAATCAGATTCAAATCCAATATAGTACCTATGGGTACATAAGAAATGTATTGAATCGATTCTTTTTAATGAATCGACCCGATTGCAACTTCGCATATGGAATTCAAAAGCACCCAATAGGAAATGATATTCTGAATCATCTAACTATAATAATAGATAAGATCAACCAACGTTTATCCAATTTGAAAAAGATTAAGAAGAAGTGGTTCGGTCCTCTTATTTCTCGAACCGAGAGATCCACGAATCTGGATCCTAATGTATATAGATACAAATGCTCCAATGGAAGCAAGAATTTCCAGGAACATTTGGAGCATTTCGTTTCTGAGCAGAAACACCGTTTTCAAGTAATGTTCGATCGATTACGTATTAATCAATATTCGATTGATTGGTCCGAGGTTATCGACAAACAAGATTTGTTCAAGTCACTTCGTTTCTTTTTGTCCAAGTCACTTCTCCTTTTGTCCAAGTCGTTTCTCTTTTTATCTAAGTCACTTCCTTTTTTCGTTGTGAGTCTCGGGAATATCTCCATTCATAGGGCCGAAATCCGCATCTATGAATTGAAAGGTCTGAATGATCAACCCGGCAATCAGTTGTTAGAATCAATAGGTGTTCAAATCGTTTATTTGAATAAATTGAAACCCTTCTTATTGTATGATCATGATACTTCCAAAAGATCGAAATTTTTAATCAATACAGGAACAATATTACCTTTTTTGTTCCACAAGATACAAAAGTGCATGATTGACTCATTCCGTACTAGAAAAAATTGCAGGAAATCCTTTGAGAACACGGATTCCTATTTATCAATGATATCCCACGATCGAAACAATTGGTTGAATCCTCAGAAAAGTTCATTGATATCTTCTTTTTATAGAGCAAATAGACTTCAATTCTTGAATCATCCCCACCGCTTCTGGTTCTATTTCTATTGTAACAAAGGGTTCCATTTTTATGGGGAAAAGACCCGTATCCATAATTATGATTTTACATATGCACAATTCCCCAATATCTTGTGCATTCGCAACAAAATATTTTCTTTGTGTTTCGGTAAAAAAAAACATGTTTTGGGAGAGAGAGAGACTATTTCACCAATTGAGTCACAGGTATCTGGCATATTCATACCTAACAATGTTCCACAAAGTGGTAACGAAACGTATAACTTGTACAAATCTTTCCATTTTTCAATTCGATCCGATCCATCCGTTCCTATTTACTCGATTGCAGACATTTCTGGAACACCTGTAATAGAGGAACAAATAGTCAATTTTGAAAGAACTTATTGTCAGCTTCTTTCAGATATGAATCTATCTGATTCAGAAGGGAAAAACTTGCATTACTATCTCCGTTTCAATTCAAACATGGGTTTGATTCACACTCCATGTTTTGAGAAATTTGTGCCGTCCGGAAAGAGGAAAGAACTGAGTCTTTGTCTAAAGAAAAACGTTGAGAAGGGGGAAGTAGGTAGAACCCTTCAACGAGATAGTGCTTTTTCAAATCTCTCAAAATGGAATTTGTTCCAAACCTATATGCCATGGTTCCTTACTTGGACGGGGTGTAAATATCTTTATTTCACCTTAAAAAACAATATTTATTTGATATTGAATATTCCCTTTCAATATTCCCTAAGTGGCAGTCAAAATTTTGTGTCCGTTTTTCATGATATTATGCATGGATCAGATATATCATGGCCAATTCCTCAGAAAAAGTGGTGGTCGATTCTTCCACAACGGAATCTGATAAGTGAGAGTTCGAGTAAGTGTTTACAGAATCTTCTTCTGTCCGAAGAAATGATTCATCGAAATAATGAGTCACCCATTCCATTGATATGGATACATCTGAGATCACCAAATGCTTGGGAGTTCCTCTATTCAATTCTTTTCCTTCTTCTTGTTGCTGGATATCTCGTTCGTACACATCTTCTCTTTGTTTTCCGAGCCTCTAGTGAGTTACAGACAGAGTTAGAAAAGATCAAATCTTTGATGATTCCATCATACATGATTGAGTTGCGAAAACTTCTGGATAGGTATCCTACATCTGAACTGAATTCTTTCTGGTTAAAGAATCTCTTTCTAGTTGCTCTGGAACAATTAGGAGATTCTCTGGAAGAAATACGGGATTCTGCTTCTGGCGGCAACATGCTATTGGGTGGTGGTCCCGCTTATGGGGTCAAATCAATACGTTCTAAGAAGAAATATTTGAATATCAATCTCATCGATCTCATCAGTATCATACCAAATCCCATCAATCGAATCACTTTTTCGAGAAATACGAGACATCTAAGTCGTACAAGTAAAGAGATCTATTCATTGATAAGAAAAAGAAAAAACGTGAACGGTGATTGGATTGATGATAAAATAGAATCCTGGGTCGCGAACAGTGATTCGATTGATGATGAAGAAAGAGAATTCTTGGTTCAGTTCTCCACCTTAACGACGGAAAAAAGGATTGATCAAATTCTATTGAGTCTGACTCATAGTGATCGTTTATCAAAGAATGACTCTGGTTATCAAATGATTGAACAACCGGGATCCATTTACTTACGATACTTAGTTGACATTCATAAAAAGTATCTAATGAATTATGAGTTCAATAGATCCTGTTTAGCAGAAAGACGGATATTCCTTGCTCATTATCAGACAATCACTTATTCACAAACCTCGTGTGGGGCTAATAGTTCTCATTTCCCATCTCATGGAAAACCCTTTTCGCTCCGCTTAGCCCTATCCCCTTCTAGGGGTATTTTAGTGATAGGTTCTATAGGAACTGGACGATCCTATTTGGTCAAATACCTAGCGACAAACTCCTATGTTCCTTTCATTACGGTATTTCCGAACAAGTTCCTGGATGACAAGCCTAAAGGTTATCTTATTGACGATATCGATATTGATGATAGTGACGATATCGATATTGATGATAGTGACGATATTGATGATGACCTTGATACGGAGCTGCTAACTATGACGAATGTGCTAACTATGTAT